GCTTGCACTAATGGCTTCTTGGTGGCATATCGAGAGCACTTTCACAAAGTGATATTATAAAGTCATGAGATTAAGTTAGTGAGATGCTATATCAATCAGTCTCTTCTTCTTATTGTATATCTTTTCAACCAACCGCTGGAATATTCAATCTATCCCTATACCTAGATGGGATAAAGAAGATATTCTCCTTGCTTTCAGTTACTTCTTTCATCCATCCGCTAAGGTTCTTTGTTTGAGTCACTAAAGAGAAAGGCTTTAGAGGAAATCCCACGGATATTGTATTGAAATGGAATCATAGGAGAAAGATAAAGGATAGATGTCAGTTCTTTGAGTCGAAGAAGCAGTAGCAGAATTCGATATAGGCGAAAGAGGGGAAGCCCTTCGGCTGCGGTAGTTACAGGATCATCGGATAGCTATGAAAGGCGGAAGAAAGAACCGAGCTGATTCTATAGCTGCCTATTCTGTAACAGTGGATTCTAGCACAACAACTTCTTCTTTGATTCAATTGCAGCTCCTTCTATGCCATCACTCCGGATTCGTACGCTGATACGATCACACCAAGAAAAGAAGACTAGGACCGCTTAGGAATGAAGTTAGCTTTCCTCGGATACGAGAGCAGGAAGAGCCAGCTTGACTTTCTCTGTGGTAGCATGGTTAACGGTAGCATGTTTGCGTTAGTCGGAAAAGAGAGATAAGAGGAAAGAAGGGCCAAAGAAAAAAATAGAATTACAAATAAGAAGAAATTGAGCTCGACTGCTTCTTCTTCCTCTCGTTCTTACTCGAGCTTTTGACTGACTTTCCTTTACCTTCCTTCTTAGTCACTACATTCTCTGGTCTGACTCTATCAATTCCCTGGACATCGACCTCCAACGATTAGATTCAAGTAAGGGCATTGGAGCACTTTGATGTTGATGCTTGAGAAGAAGCTGTGGCATTGACCTGACTTTCGGAATAGAATGTTCCCAGCTAAGACTCTAAGAGTGATTGATGTCATACCAGTAGCCCTTCTTACAACAAAAGTATGCCTGCGGGTTCTGGAACAACTCCTTCTATAGCTGCTGATTCGTGATCTCGACAAAGAGATTTCGAAAGGCTAGCAGCAGAGTCTGTTACCTATCTCAAAGAGAAGGCTTTGAATGTCATATGACTCCATCACGAAAGCTGGGATGAAAGCACCCTCGCTATTAGAGAGATAGTAGGCTGTAGCCATAACATAACCCTAGATGCCAAGAGGAGCGGGCAAGGTTGGACCGGGTGTAAAGGAGGGAGGTTGACTGGGTAATTTCTTCCAAAAGCATAACATAATATAATAAGGAGTTGTTTAAGCTTATCAATAGGGAACTGCAACTATACGGCTAGTAACTGCCCCAGCAAGTCCATCTCTTGGAACTTCTATTCTATCTATTACGAGTTGCTTCGCCCCTCCCAGAGATTAAAGTTCTAGTTCTTTTGTTCTTTCTTCCTTGGGAGGTCTAAAGTGCTAATTGATAACTTTCCTTTTATAGATGGTTTTCCTTGGCTTGGATGTCTTTCTATTATCCCCTAACAAAGCCTATTCTCGTATTCTGCCATCTACAGGTTATGGGGTTACGGGTCTAGAACCATTGTCGTATGGTTCCTCCTATCGTGTAAAGATAGAGAACCTCTATCTTTCGAGACTTCGTTACAGTCATCGTAGGAGGGCTTGCCATTGATCTTCTTAGAAAGTGAGGGATTTAATAGCGAAGCAGAAGCTACTTTTCACTCATATTCAAAAGCTAGACCGGCTGGCTACGAAGCGAGGATTTTTTCTTAGTTTCCTGGTATTACCTTCCGAACCTTCCTTGGATTTCAACTTCGTTGGGATGGCGCTTGCTCTAGCTTCAGAGCGAGGGAAGATGGATGGGCTGACTCTCGGGATGGTGTGATCGTAGTTGGGATAACAGCCTTGACTTTCGCTACCTATACCTAGGCTTTTCTGCCTTTGTCTTTACGACCTTGGCTCTTTCCGTTCTCTGAGGTTCTTTCTATCTCGTAAGAGGTAATTCCCGTCTTTACTCCCTGGGAAGCTATACTTTCTTCTCTACTCATTTTGGAGAGCTAATCTGACTTCTATCTCTTCTCAGTTCTCTAGGGAAGGTAGGGATTACTTAAGCTTACCCATCACTTCATCATTCTATTTCCAGGGGATTCCTAAAGAGTAGAAGGAGTGCTTACTGATAGGCTAACTTCACTCCTTTCACATTTAAAGTAGCTGCGGGCACCCGACTTTCTGCTTTCTCACAAGATCTAAGTCACTAGTAGTATAGCCGGTCCTCTAAGCAAAGGTTACCTAAAAGCTAGCTTCTTCTAACCACTCCCTAGTTCTCTTTCATCGATTGATATGGGAATAGCAAGCAACCCCTCCACTTCTCTTATAGGGAATCAGACTCTATAGCGCCACTTCTTTTTATTTTCAATTCTTTTCTATCACTTATGCCTTTTCTCAACTTTAGTGTGAAACCTGCCTAAGGAAAGAAACTTGAGGTAAGAACATAGATAAGAAAAGGATGCGAAAGCTACTGACTATAGAGAGTAAGGATGTGAAAGCTACTAACTTATATTAGAGTTTGCTTCCTTTAACTGACTTATCAGAGATCGAGAGAATTGCCATAAAGTGAAGACAGAAACCACGCAAAGGTGTACTAGTACCAAAAGTGAGTAGACAAGAAGGCTGTCATTGGGGGGACCCTGCTTTGAGACTCTATTACCTATAAGATATCAGTAAGACGTGATATGAGGAAGTTAATGGAAAAGTAAAGCATAGTCCTTAGGTACAGGATCAGAGGAGTCAAAGAGGAGATGCCCTACCGGGGAGGTGGCGGGCTATAATTAGAGTATAGAAAGCAAGCAAATGGGGGAATTCTCCACCTTGGCTGGTACCAGACCTTTTTTGCCGCACCTTTGCCTCACAGGTCGATCCCCCATATGGTAGGCGTTGGGCCCCCTCTGGCACTTTCGACGAAAGAAGTTCTCCACCCCTTTTCTGGTGCTTCGTGCCAGCTATGATTGCTTGTCTCTTCGATTGCCGGACCTATCTCCGATCATGTATTTGATAGAGTTGGAACCACTGCTTAATAAAGATCAGCTTGATATCCCTCCATAACTTCATAAGAAGATGATCGCCCATCTGGTACGATAGCCTCACTCCCCCTCCCCTCGATCTATTTACCGACTGAAGGCAATGGCCCTTACCCTTACGATAGGCGAATGGTTCTACAACTGCAAGCACATGAACTCGCTCTCATAGACAGACTACGGGCTAGAGGGACGAAGACTCCAAAGCACAGACCGAAGCAGACGTAAGATAAAAAGAAGTACTTGATGCGGGAGAGAAGGTAGAAAGACTAGAGGAAGGGGCACCGTCCCCCATCCACGCACTCTACTATACCATACCGCTACTAGGAGAAGTCAAGGATAGGAAGTTGGTGCTGTCATTCAAGCTATAGGCTATGACTTTATTTTAGCAATCACTTTTTGAGTGAGTCCCATCCCAGCGAGACAAGCATCTTTAGGGACCGATTCACTCCACTTGGCATTCACAGCATTGACCTTTGTCCGTCGCTTCTTTTGGGGTGGCAGTCACGCGGATACTTTCGAAGAGGGAGAAAGAAGAGCGCTTCTTAAACATTTGTGTCTTTCATACAATAATTATATCTGCCATTGTCTCAGAAGAGAAGGGCTGAAGTCACTATTTTTCTTTAGAATTAGAAGAAGGGTTCATTCGGGTAAAGCAATTAGACTTATATAAAATAAGAAATTTCGCATGTCCTTACCAGTAAGTTTTCAGCTTCTTGCGGTAATCAGAACATAAAAGACAATCATACCGACGAGGTGAGTCCCACCGTCACATCCCAATACCGCGCAGGCAAGTCCTTTGAAGCTCTCCTTTTTGACTAGTCACGCCCACCATGGGATTTATGGCTTTTTTAGTAGCTTTTTGCGGGGAAGAGAAGAACAGGGACCCCCTTTAACAAACAAGCCAAGCCCTTCGGCCTGGGCCATTCAGAACACGTTTTACTCCCTGTCCAGGCAGCTAATTCTTTCTTGAAGGTAATGTCCTAATAGATCTAATAGATATGGAAAGGTTGATTTGTGCTTTTTGCTTCCGCACCGTCATAATACTAAACATCGGCAGGTGTACATTACTTCAATTTAGGCTTGGGGGTGTTCCCCTTGGTCAGTCATACTCTACTCGTTGATGAGGGCATGATATCTGATAGCTACTGGTCCTCCGCATTAGAGAAAGTAGTTCCAAATCAAGAGGAAGCATTTCTCTTGTTGCCCGCCCTATAACTAGAGTAGATTTCACTGAAATTGGATGGAGGTGCATCAACCCCTTTTCTGCTAGGCTGGAACGCCGCTTTTCCTCAAGGTTGGAAAGTTTTTTGCTTTCTACAACAATTTCATCATTTAGAGGCCTTCCTAAACTAAATCCTCTTAGCGGTAGCAAAAAATTCCTCCTTTACTCAAGGTAGGCTTTAGTGATAATCTTTACTCCAAGCGAAGATTTAGGAACAAGTGGTAGGTACGAGCATAGAAAGTTTCATCGTAGATAAGCAAAGTCCAATGCCGAAGATGGCAAGTGAGACCGGCTCGTAATCGGATGCCAGGAACCGACTAGCTCCCTGGAACCAACCACCAAATACCAATGTTGTCACCGGACCCAGCTTGTTATGCTATCGCCAGGGAATAAAGTCCTTGCTTTCTCTACGACATTCTATTCTAAAATGATGATTTAGAAGGTTCTTGTGCCCTTCTCTTCTGTTTGAGAGTTTCCGCTATGAAAGGACATCTCGCGCTTTACGCTCGCCAACCAGTTCCTCTTCCAACTACATGCTCTCGAGCACGAATAGAGATTTGTGATAGCAGCAGCCCGGTTCGATCGATAAAGGGGGCTCTTGCCCGGTGGGGTACTCGATGATCAGTCAAGCGTTGTACTGGTCTGCAGATCTCACTTGCAGATCAGGGACAACCGATGGTAATATATATCATATCGGGTCTATACCAGATACTAAAGTCCATTCTATGAACTACTGACATGTATCTGATGGCTTTCCGTATTTATTTCATATAGTGACTGACGTCGACGGGACAGGATCGGCTTCCAAGGATGCTTTACGCTATATGATCCTTTCCATTCATAGTTTGATGGGCTTTTATTTTAACCTGTTTGCTATTCTTGTGCCAGCGGAGAATGCTTCCTTTTGCCCAAATGCGTATGCCGCTGTATGCTCGAGCTTTTGTTCTTAACTACTTGCCTTCGGACAGCTGCCAGTTAGTTATCTTATTTCGTATAATGAAGTTTTTCCTCTTGAGCAAAGATCTTCGTCCTAACAAGGGGCTTCCGTTTAGTCGATAGCAATTCAGCAAAGAGACAAATGTGAAGTGAAGCCGTTGTTTCTTCCTGTCAATGGTCGAAAGCAATTCAACAAAAAAGGATAGTCAAAGAGGCTCACTCATTTCCAATACCTGTCCGCCCTTGCTTTAGAGCCGACAACACACGAAATAATGATTTATGTTAAGGAATAACTGAAGAACGGATCGAGCTGTATCGACTAACTATACAATTTCGTTCAAGTTCCGCTTGTCCAGCGAAGCCTCTCCCCAACCTGCTTCTACGTCTCTCCTCAGGTATGTTGAACGGGCCTTGTGGCTACATAGAAATGGGCATCTAAGTCCTTTCAATCATGTATGCATGCGTGGCGAGCTGCTTGAGACTATTTACGGAGTAGAAGGAATAGGTGTGGCGATCTTCCAAATCAAGAAAGTCAAGACCGTCCCTCTCGGTACCACGATAGAAAGGGGGGCGTGAGACACTTTCGCTTGCGCTGTTGCGGTTGCTACACAGAGCAGTTTGTGTTAGGAGGGAACGAGGCGAAGCGCTTAACAGGACCCGTTGCCAGCTTTCAAAGTCAAAGCTAGAATTCACTTAGCTAATACGAGTACCACGTGGACTGAAAGAGGGCAGGCAGGCAGGGAAACCAAACCACATGGTGGAACAAAGGGAATTCTGGGTGAACAATGGTAGTATCATACAAGCTAAGCGGGGCTTCCTGGCGCCCCACCCCGTTCTAAATCAATTCTTTCGAATACAATCCCCGTATTGAGTTTGTTTTGTTCTTGCTAATCGAAGCCGGAAAAGGGGGAATTTCGGTGAAAAGAATCTATCCCGAATCGTTTTTTATGACTTTATCGACAGCATGCCTCTCTTTCAGTGAGATCACCATGATACACAATCTTGTTGATTTGGCAAATAACCCGCCTTAAGCTTCTCGCTATTTATCTAAGCAATTTTCAGTCTACAAATAGCTCCACCAGAGCTTTTGGTTTATCCGAAAGAAAGGAAAGAATAAAAGGAGATGGAAAGAAAGCCCTACCAAACAAAGCCCGACATTCTTCTGGGCCGGTCCGGAAGACGAACTTCTGTTTACCGATTCGGAGAATTCAGTATTTCAGTATCAAGTCTCTAGCTTTCGTCTCGCTAAAGCTTTACGTTCTTTGGGAACCACCCGGTGGAAGTTTCAAGAATCTAATCTATCCCCTTCACTTTTGACAGAAGTCTATGACGAAAGAAATTCAGAAATAAGTCAGACCAGAGTCGACTTCCCTGTTTGAAGCGGAAATTCGCCCTCTTCTATTCGGGTCGGGACATAGAATTTCTTTCTTTACATGTATCTGATTTCATTCGACCGGCAACTGGCTTTAGCCTCGTTACGAGACTTTTTGGACGTGTTCGGTTAGCATTTCCACTTATCACCTTGAGTGAAGCCTTTCTCCCTTGGCAAAAAGCAAAAGTTTCTTAACAGTCAGGAGTCCAGTATAGATGTAGGTAGAGGGCCATCTTCGTTCCCTGAATCCGCTAGTCAGTCGTCATTCAGTGAAGAGTCCTAAAGCATACCAGCAGTGAAGTGAACCTCTTAATTAAAGTGCAGTTCGATGATCTCGTGCTAGGGGCACTGAAAGCCATAAAAAATATCTATTGACTTTCTTGGATGGAGATCCAGTTCTTAGCTTAGTAAGATAATCGACTAGTCGCATAGCATGCTGGCAACATGATCATTGCTTACTATTCTTTTGGCACTAACTCAGGAAGGGAAGACATCCCACACCTCATAGACCTTTATCCAGGGTGGAGAGCACTGTCGGACTTAGCACTTAGGAGCTCTTTCCCTGTGTGAAGATCCTTCAAAGAAAAACCAAAATGATCCTAAGTGTTTTGAAGTGGTGCTCAGATCTCTTAAGGCTTCTTACTCTCTCAGTCTTCATGATCAGACATGCATTCAAGCCTTGATAATCATTCTGCCCGCCATTCCCAAAAGAGGGAAATGGCTCAAATGGATTCCTCATATTACAGGCCTTAAACTAAATGTGGATGGTTCTGCTATTGACTTAAATAGTGCAGTAGGTGGCTGCATTAGAGACTCAGCAGGTGTCATTGTTTTAGCATTCTCATGCAACTTTGGTCAGGGCAAGAATATGGAGGCTGAGGCTAAAGCCTTACTCCAGGGCTTCTCTTAGCTAATCAGTTTGGCATTACACTTCTTAATTACATAGTTCAGCTTGAAAGCCAATCGATCAAATTCCTCTACCTATAGTATAGCTCCAGATAGCATGTAGAAACTTTCTATTAGAAAGGCATTTTAACGTTCTCACTTTTTCCTTCGTAGACTGAGAGATCCATTAGAAAGTAGGTATCTCGCTAGTGTCAAAATGAGACTTTCACTATTTCCTTCTATGAGGACCCTTCAATGGCAAAAGTTTCTATCTCATAGAGTATAGGGGCAAGCTCGTATTGATGCTTTTAAGGCTTTCAGCACTAAATCGATCCTCATTCTCTCGTCTATGAAAAGGGACCTAAAGGGTGGGCTTCTCGGGTCACTTAGTCTTTTCACTCTCTTAAGCTTTACTGGATTTAAGAGTAAGAGATAGGCTCTTTCCGCGTTTCCGATGGTAGTTGATAGAGGAAAGGGCGATACGCTTTTCTTATCTTAAAGGAAAGGTTTGAGGGTGAGATTCCAGACCCCTACTGACGAAGAGGCCAAGAAAGAATGAATTGACTAGGACAGAGGGAGAGGCGTTTTATTTCGACAGCTAGAGCTAGGAGAAAGAGGTCATGGTGGAGATAGGCTTCGAAGCCAAGGAAAGCTTCGATCTAGGAAGAGGATAGGCGAATAGAGATGGGCGAGACCTTTGACCTATAAGTGAAACCGTCCCCGCTAGATGATTACTGATTCTACTATACTATAACCCGTCTTTGCTTCTCTTATTCAATTTCTGACTGATATTCCAATTCTTGATATTCCTCTAACTCTAAACCTGCCTATTCTCTTCTCTGGTACATTAAAAAATTGCCTTCTATTGGGGGCATCTTCCCTTGTCTTGTCTATGATAATAATAGATTTCAATTCGACCTTTACTGATTGAACTGATCTTATTGAATCGATGGGCGGAAAGGAACCTACCGATTCTGCTCCCTACTAAAGGGGCCCTAAGCCAGCGGATCTTGCCCCCTTGTCCGGGTCGATACCATCCTATCTTCTAAGTGACAGACTTGAGCATTCCTTTCTAAAGTTGCTGCTCATCTATGTAAAAATGATACTTTTCTCTCGGCCTATTTAATGCCTAAAAAAGATCTGTCTTATCTCAAGCATGTGAAAAGTCCTATCCCATCTAGCAGCAGGGTGGAGAGCGAGACTGACCATTAATTCGACTATTCTAGAGCCTATTCTAACTCCACTATAAAAGAAGGTCCTACTACTTGTGTGAAATCAGTCGCTTGAGAGCTTCGGGCTAGGTTATGGACGAGAGGCTAGGTACGATTTCCGAGCGATTCAAGGAGAGAGCGATGACAGTGACTTTCTCCTAGCTAAGAAAGGTAATCGATCCCCTTTCCCGGATGGAAAAGTTCGACCGATAGGGAGAGAAGGCGTTGGTGAGGCGACCGGAAGGCAGTTTAGTTTACTGTTAGAAAGCGAGAGTAGCTGTCTTTAGGGTGCTAGTTCCCTTTCTAACAAGCTGACCGGAATAGCGGCCCTCGCTTCTAGTCCCACTTGTAGCCTGATCGGGACTTCTTTCTCTCTTGCTTGAATGCCAACCAACTTTTCTGACTCTGGTTAGTAGCTCTATACTTTCACCCGCTTGAAATACCTTATCTTGCTGTAAGTGAATTAAGGTACTTTACTTGTCTCGTTAGAGAAAGGCAGCGAAGTAGAAAGCGAAGCTGGAGCCTTAGCTGCCTTGTCAAAGGAAAGCGAAGGTTGAGCCAAGCTACTTGTTAACTCTGGGTCCCATCCGTCCTGCCAAGAACTCGAACCGCCAACTCCGTTCACTGCCTTCTCTCCAGAACTCCAGTTTGGCTTGATTACTGGAACTCAAAAGCCCTAGCTTCTCTTACCTTCTAGAACTGTAAGGGAATTTCGGTAGTGAGGAACTGCCCCTCATGTTCCCTGCCTAATCTGAAAGACTAGCTCAGGTCAGAACTCATAGCTCAAACTCAACAGCCTAGCTTCGCTACAGAACTATGATCTACGACCACCCTCTCTCATCCGAAGCCATCGTAACATAACATATGTATCAACGATGGAAAAAAAGGACAGGAAATTGGATCCATCCCTGGAGGCATAGGCATAGACGAAGAAAGCAGAAGCATAGGGGTAGATGAAAGCAGGAGCAAAGGGGATTGAATGAGGGATGAATCTTCTGAACTGCTTGAGAGCTGTAAGATTGGGATATCCCGACTTCCAATTCTTATACCCGCTTTTAAAGGTAAGATATCGACCTTTGATGGGGGGCTCTCACAGGTCTACTCGCCAGTGTCTTCCTTCCACAAGTTCTACCTACGCTTCCCGGTTATAAGATCTCATACGGAAGAAGAGCCTCTAGGATCATTCATCATCCTCAGCAGCTTGAGCAGGCTCCTCAATGGCTTGGATAGCCCCTGAAGTAAGATCCTAACGTGTACTCAAGAACACAAGAAAAGAGCTTTTAAATGGCCTTCTGTTTTTTGATCAAAAAGTAGTGTTTTCCCGTGTTTTTAGGCCATAAACTAGAGAGTTAGGTTAAAGGTAAGCCGGCTAAGAGGACTAGGAGCTTAGCTTGCTGGCGAGAAAGGGTGAGTGTTCAGTACGCTCTTTAGCCTTTAACAAGGGCTAAGCCGCTAGGAATGGCTTGCTGGCCTGTTGGGAGAGTGGAACGAAGTGATTCTCGTTAGAGAAGCACGAGTGGAACGGCTTTAGTGTCAGTAGGTGCCTAAATGAAGCGATTAAGCGTCGGGGGCTTTGCTGGCTTGCTGGCTAGCTCGTGCAATCAATAAAAAATGATTCGCGTTAGTAAGCTAGCTTTGTAAGCTAAGCAAGCCTGGTTCTCCGGGCACTACGGTAGGACGTGGATCGACCATGACGAGAATGGACTTCTCCATAATGTAATAGAAGAGTCACAGTCCAGTTCCACGGGCTTTCTCCCTTCTCGACCAGACGAAGGAGAGATGAATTCCATTCAGGCGGGTAAGGGCTTGGCTTGACCCTGTGTTCTCTCCTGGTCGGGTCGGAGGCGAAAACTGGCAAAGTTCATCATTCAGTGGTGGGGTGTTCGTAGAAAAGAAGGCGTCGCCCAACGAGTGGCAGATTTTGATGGAGTCTCGCTTGGATGCTGGGGAGATCCATAGATCTGGATAGAGTCCCCGGAATAGTACGCGCGCTAGCGCGCTACGGCTTACGCAGTTGATCGGATCAGATAGCCCTTCGGGCAACCCCCGGCACATCAAATTCCATTCCGATCAACAACTTGGAGGTATGGCTGAGTGGCTTAAGGCATTGGTTTGCTAAATCGACATACAAGAAGATTGTATCATGGGTTCAAATCCCATTTCCTCCGGAACAGAAGTGAAACGGGCGGGCGAAATGACGTGAGAGAAAGAACCTCTTGGTGGAGTCCAGCCCCCCAGAATAGCACTACTTAGTGACTAGGAGCGGAGAGACCTTTGCGCGTTCTTTTTGTTTGATCGGCCTATCTTCTTTCTATAAGCAAGCTCCCTCCGGCTGTCCAGGGACTGGACGGCTCTCGGTTCTTGAGCATGTTGGGGGATTAGGCGGCAGTTGAAAGAGCTGCTCGAAAGCTTGACGAAGAAGCGAAAACTATATATTCTATTCTATTTTTTTTAGTACAAGGGCTTTTTACTAGTCAAGTGGTAAGGTAGGGCGCTATTCGATGAATAAAAAAGATTTTAGGAAAGTGGTTCAGGTAGCTCAGCTGGTTAGAGCAAAGGACTGAAAATCCTTGTGTCAGTGGTTCGAATCCACTTCTAAGCGGGCCAAGGGTCCAAAGGCCGGGAGCGAGCCGGATTTTGAAATTCAAGTGCAAGAGTAAGCCAAAAAATGTGAGCGCTCCTGCACTATACGGCTTTTTTGCGTCGCCCTATCTTGCTGGAGGCAGATTTCGAAAAAAAAGCTCTTTCTTAGGTTCTCGCGCCCCTGTGCCCAAAAGGATGGGTGAGTTCGGTTTGAGTGTTCATCGATCGGGTGGATCTATATGCTCCGGGGTGGTGAGACGAGGTGTAGCGCAGTCTGGTCAGCGCATCTGTTTTGGGTACAGAGGGCCATAGGTTCGAATCCTGTCACCTTGATGTGAGGCATTCCGTCAGCAAATACTCAAATATGAACATCCATCGACCGTTACCACTTCCTCTTACTCGTGACTCGTATATGTACTTTCTATAGCAAGCACACGAGACCTATAGCTAAAGATCATATAGCGCCACAGTATATATATATACGAACCTATACGGAACACTTATCTCTTTCTCAGTGCTTTATTTAGGCTCCTGGCTGCTCGTTGGTAGAACACAACCCATATGATATTGAGCTTGAGCATTCGGGCTTCTTTCTTTTTTTTTAAGAAATGCTTCTTTAGAATTCTAAGGTGGCAGGGCAGCTAGTTTGAGTGGGGCCTGACGGTTTCCCGAACTTCTTCTTTCATTTTATATTAATAAGGGGCTAGTTGGGGAGGAAATATCGATGGCAATCAAGGATGGATTTCTGGAAGGGGTGCTTACTGAAAGAGTTCAACACTACGCTCATTGCTCTTCTTCTAAAGTCCCTTGGAGCCAATCGCTTGCCTGAAGCTTGACATGATGAAGGCGCTTTTAAGCCCTTCCCGAAGGAAAGAGGGAATGGCCCTTCCTCTTACCTTCTGTTGAGACTGAGATAGAAGACTGGGCTTTCTCCCTCTTCTACCGAGAGGCCGCGGGAGTCAACTCTGTCTCATCCTCATCCCCCTGGTAAAGGCGATCCTAAGCCCTCCTCTCCGCCTAGGAGGCACCTGTTTGGATGAAGGCACGGGTCGTCTAACAAGGCATGGGACCCATAGATTCATTGTCTGCTGTGCAGAAGCTTCCTTCCTGCACCTGCATGCGCGCTTCCCCAGAAGGAGGCACACATTGTAACAATTCATCGCGATAGCTGCCTTTGGCTCTACTCTAATTGGCAACGAGACAATGGATTGATTCCTACACCTATGGGCTCAGGTTCCTTCCTCCTCTAGTCCGAATCAAGATGGCTCCTCTCGATCTTGTGATGCCTTCGGCCCAAAATTATCCAGATAGCTTTTATATTAGTCAAGGGAAAGCTTATGAACGGTTCCGAAATGACACGCTATTCCGTCTCATCCTTTCGCCGCGGATGGTAGGAATAAGATAAAGGAGGAGGACTTTTTTGACTTCAACCGAGGAAGACTCGCACCCGCGTCTTTGTTTGAATCACTGACAGTTCGGGCAGGCCCGCAGGACTGGAATTCTGAAAAGAAGGAATGTCTGGCTTTTCCTATTCTAGTGCAGGTTCTTGCTCGGTATAAATCGCTTCACTTTGAGTGGGCTTGGCCCGCGCCTTGACAAGGCTGTTGCCCCTCCTTCCACCCGTAGAGAGAGCCGGAGTTAGGCCTTTGTATGACGGATTGATTGATAGTAGGATCAATGATGTTTAGTTTCATTCAGGATCGACATGCCCCAGGTTTGAAGAATTCGATGACAGGCCTTCGCTGCAAAAGATCCCGGAATTGGTCGATTCGGAATCGGCTGGATTGGAGGAATCCGGAGCCACAAGGATCTTCAACGGGTTCGAAAGTCTTTTGATTCCAGGCGGCCGGCCCAATTCTATGGAATTCGCTATAAGTCAAGCTTGTCGACTATCAAAGGAAAGGCCGGTTCGAATTTGTTCTTTATTTTTTTCTTTTTTTGATTTGAAAGGCAAAGCCTTAAATTAAGAGGATCTAAAATGAAAGTAACTGGAGGGGGATTTAAGCCAAACCTCCAAAGAAAAGGCCCATAGGCTACATAATCATAAAGAAAAGAGCTAAACTATGATGGTCGGAAGCTATATAAGCCCAAAGCATCATGAAGCAGATGACTTTTGCAGCAAGTGGGAAACTTATCTTCTGAGTAGAACACCATGCTGTCCCTATGAGCGTGAGCAAAGGATGCCAGCGAATCTGCTACTTTGTTCCCTTCTCGCAAGATGCGGGAAAGATTGCATGAAGGAGATAAGAGAGACTTGCATGATCGCGTCAAATATACCAAGTTCCAAGGGGAGCTCCCTGTATGAATGAAATGCAACAAGACTTGAGCGTCAAGTTCCATACATGAGAGGGGTATGCCTAATTGGGGGGCAAGATCCAAGCCAGTGATTAACGCCCGAGCTTCTGCTTGCATGTTCTTACCCGAAAAAAAATAGCCTGACCTTGGTAATTCCTGATAACACCACCCCCTGTTATGAATCCATTTATAGCGGAACCGTCCACATTGAGTTTGAAAGAGCCAATATCAGGTGGATGCTAACCCTACGTCCCCTCTTAGGTTTAGGGGAAATAATAGGAACCTGAAGAGCATGAAGGCAAGCTTGATCATGTAAACCCAGCCGGGTGGAAAAGAACCACAGTGTCAAGCAGCCACTTCCAAATTTTCTGTCTCGTTTTAACTATATTGAGCTTTACATTGTCATGAATAATGGAATTGCGGTCTTTCCAAACTTCCCATAGGATAAATAAAGCAACAGAATTGCGTAAAAAAGAATACTGGGAGCAAATAGTATCAGTCCACCAAGACTCAAGACGCTGCTCGAGAGACTGAGCTTGGGATATTGAGATGTTAAGATGAGACGCGAAGAAGGACCAAAGGGATGCAGCCAGCTCTCCTTGAACAAAGAGATTCGAGATGGATTTACTATGAGGGCTGGAACAGCAAAGACAACAAGAGGGAAACAAAAAACCCAGAGACTTAATACGCTCATCAGTGGATATTGCCTTATGCATAAGTCGCCAAACAAAACCTGCAATTTTTGGGTGTACCCATTTATTCCAAACATATTTCCACCAGTAGACAGAAGGATGAGAAGCCCGCGTCGATTCCCATGCACTAGAAACAGAGAAGGCATCCATCAGGATGAAGTAGCCAGTGAAGTTTGCCCAGAAAGACAGCCCCGCATAGATGGAATTTATTGAATGGAGATAGGATCCAAAATACTCAGAATTTCATCCATCAAATTGGGGTCATTGAAGGCCTCTTTGACAGAGATATGAGGCCGAGGAGGGTTGTCTACCTGCAGAGGAGAATTCAACCACATATCATGCCAAAAAAAATGTTCCCTTTACCGATAGACCACAAGGCGTGGGATAAAACAAAGTCCAGCTGGGCATGGATGGCTCTCCAACAATGAGAAGCACTCCTAGGAATTGAAGAGAGAACAGCCCTGTGAGGGCACCCTATTTGCTTCGCATGAACATAGCCCAAAGAAAAGAGAGTCCCCTTTATAGTATAGAATTCCACGCCTATGTGCAAGGCTTGCATCACTTGATGTAACGAACGAATTCTAACACCCCCTTCCTCCTTAGGAAAAAAAAGGGTCTCCCATGACACCCAATGATGTCTCTCTTCTCCATTAGAGCTCCAAAAGAAATTATAAAAAATACCCTGCCCAAATATGCGACTCTATAGGGATAAAAAAAAAATGAAATTCATAATGGTATTCTAAATAGTATCTTACTTTTGACCTCTTCCCTCTTCCTGGGCAGCAGGATAGAGTGGGCTTTATGGTTGATGTCAGCTACTCTCTTCCTGCTTTACCTTCTAGAGAGCCCAGTACATAGTCTAATGGCATGGGCACTCGAAGGAAAGGTATAAAGATTTTCCATTGTCCTAGGGATTCGTATTTCCCATTGTCCTTATGGATGAGGGAATCGAGTTGCGAAAGATGAGGGAATCTACTTGAGTCCCCCTAAAGCAGGGTATTATTCCTATTTTCCCTCTTCCTCCAGCTATCAACAGGATAGAGTGGAGCCTCACATAACCCCCTTTAGCACATAGAAATGTACACCTAATGCCCGGACTGAATCTAAGTTATTCTATACATTGATTATAAAGTGACTTACGAGTCGGAATGGTCGGGCATAATGAGTGTAGCTCAGTGCTCCCTCTCCTTAACAGTCGAGCTCTTTCTTTCCTTTCAAGAAGCACGAGTGGAACGGTCAAACCGTTAAGTCAACAGGTGGAGAAAGAGATTGATCGTCACATACGACATTGCCCCAGAATGAGATTAGTCGTCATATACGAGATTAGACTTAGTCCGTTGTTGTTTGATCTTTTACTCGGACAAGTGCTACAACCGTCGAGCTGAGGAGCGAGACTAAGGTCGACCGTTAGGGAGACTAAAGCGGGAGGCTAAAACGAATGCTTTCAGTATGCCGCGAGTGACTTTAAGAAGGTGTTATGCTGGACACATTAAGGACTAAATTCATCCAGGTCCTGGTAGTTACACGGGAAAGCTTTCAGGCTTACTGCTCTACTGGTTTCAAGCAAGACCTAGCCTCTCCAGCTTATTCATTAGGGCGAAGAGGACTAACTAGCTGTTGACAGGAGATGCAGGCAAGGAAGTCACTAGAGAGGTGAAAAAGACATACATAATGTAAAGACATTCCTGGTAGTTCTTGACTGACTGCTATTAGTATGAATGATCTTTCTTTATCTCCACAAAGGGAAGATTCATGAATGAAATCATAGATTAACCAAGACGATTTAAAGAAGAATTGCGGCCTAGTCAACAAGCTTCTCAACTTCCTTTCATCTGCTTATACGAGAAAGGCCTAAACAGAGCCCTGGAAGAGGCATCTACTTCTGATCTAAAGACGGATTGATAATCACCTATGAGGTAGTTGTTGTGAGGCATAGAACTAACCTTAAGAGGCAGTATGAGACCTATCTCTCGCTCTATCGACGTAGGTGGTTGCTTTTCCACTTTTGAGTCGGACTGCTACAACCGTTGAGCTAGACTACTGAGGGAGTCCAATAAAGCAAAGATTTAGAGTAGGACTGCTCTCCACTTTAGGGACAGCCTTTTAGTCCTTGAAAGCGAGTTCTTTTAGTCGAGTTCTTTCCCGCAGCTCTGACCCTTCATCGTACTTTTAGTCAAGCTCAGCCTATCCTAATTAGGATTAGCCTCTTTCCGCTTACAATTTTCAACTGGAAAGTCAAGGCCATCAAACCTCGAACACTAACATTAAGAGCTTTAACCAGTAGGATGAGTCGGCACTTGCTCTTTTGAGTTAGGTAGTTGCTGTTAGTCCTTTAAAGCCTATGTTCATTTCTATAGTAAGCTGCTACAACCATTGATTAAAGAGAAGGGCCATAAGGAGTGTAGCGAAGTGATTCTCCTAAGAGTGAAAGTGGAACGGGTAGAAGCCTTCTAAAGTAAAGTCAAGTAAACACCCGCTCTAAAGCACTACTTGTCCTATATCGGGGTTTTAGTCTCCCTCCTAAGGCTTACTCCTAGCGACGGTTGTAGCTGCTTACTATAGAAATTCATATAGGCAACAGCAACTACTAAGAAATGCTAGGGAAAAAGCCGACTGATTTCTTAAAATAAGGGGCATCAACTTTCGTTTTTGCTTAGTCAACTTGGCCTCAGAGACCATTACTGTCTGAAAGATCTCCGTTTTGATCCTCTGTCTCAGTCGACTAGCTTTTATGAGAGATCTAAAATCTCCGAAATCTCCCCTCTGTCTCAGAGGACTAGCTTTTTTGGGAGATCTAAAAAAATATCCAAAACCTCCTCGGTAGAGGCCTGATTCTATTCCTTAGCTAATGAGTTAGTTTAACAACCTTCGGTAACTCCTAATTAGCTACATAACAAGAGAAAGATTCTGAACCAATCTTTGAATCAGGCTATCGCCTGCCTAAAAGAAAGGTCTCACTGGAGAAGCTTGACTGAAGGGTCCTAAGAGCAAGGTGCTTAGTCGCTCTCCCTTTGCTAACTGAACACCAACCCGATCTAGCATTCGAAACAGGCTAAGAGCTTTAAGCCAACAGGCATACTAACTCGCTAGCCAGCAAGCCAGCAAAGCCCCCTTACTCACGTCTTCATCGACGGCAGAGTATGTCGGGCAAAGAAAGGCGTCTCGCGGTCCTTCATGACACCAGAGTTGGATTAGACTTTGGACT